GTTCGTGGTAAAGACAAGATACGCTTGGACCAAAAAAACCAGTGCCAAAAAATCAAATATTTTTTGGCACTGGTTTTGGCGGTAAAAAAAGAAATGGACTCGGGTTTCTGTAACGTATTAATAAGCTATACCCATGCTGCGGGTTGTTTCATGCCATAAATAAACTCGAACACTCAAGAAATCTGTTGGGCAGGCGGATTCACATCTCTTACAACCGACACAATCCTCCGTTCTTGGAGCAGATGCTATTTGTTTGGCTTTACATCCATCCCAGGGTATCATTTCTAATACATCCGTGGGACAGGCTCGGACACATTGAGTACACCCGATACATGTATCATAAATCTTTACTGAATGCGACATTGGATCTATCCATTTTTGAACGTGATAAAGTTTCAATCTAGTAAATTGATAAATGAATTATATATTTAAATACTAGTACTAGATGAATCGATGAGTTCCTCGAGTTTTTTTATTAATCTACTTCTGGATTGACAGTGCCAAACTACTTTGATTTATTATCTTTACTTTATTTTGTGATAACACGATCATACCTTACGTGGCAGACATGCTAATTTGAATTAATTTTTGAAATTTTAATTGATGAAAATTCTAATTTATTTTATATTATAAAAAAGTATTACTTATTCAACAAATTAGATTGATTTATACGAGTTGATTTTCTGTTACGATAAATTGATGAAACAATAGCGAGTCCAATAGCAGCTTCAGCAGCTGCAATAGCTATAACAAAAATGGAGAAAATGGCTCCTTTTAATTGACGACTATCAAAAAAATCAGAAAATGTTACAAAATTGAGATTAACGGCATTTAATATAAGCTCAAGACACATAAGCGCCCTAACCATATTTCGACTTGTAATCAATCCATATAGACCGACAGAAAATAAATAGGCACTCAAAACAAGTACATGTTCGAGCATCATCAACCAACTCCTTATCAATCGCGATTCATTTCAATATGAACAACATTTTAACCAATTGGATTGACTAGTAACGATAACGAGTAATAGAATAGAATATAGAATAAAGGAATATAGTGGGAATAGATCGAACTAATAAAGAATTTCTATTTTATATACAACGTCAAATAGAAAAATAAAATGCATGTGATAGCTCATAAAAAGGTTTTTCCATTTCGTTTCGAAAGAGTATTATTGACGAGCTACAGCAATTGCGCCGATTAACGCAACTAAAAGAATTATTGAAATAAATTCAAACGGAAGAAAAAAATCTGTTGATAAATGAATCCCAATTTGTTGACTATTACTTATCAGATCTTGCTCGATAATCTGGTTTGCTTTTGCAGTCCAAATAATCCCGTACCATGACGTATCTGAAATAGTAGTAATTAGTGAAACAAAAATACTTGTACAGACCACAGAAGTTACTCCATCTCCCACGGTCCAAAGATGGAAATCTTTGGAATATTCTGAACCATTTATGAACATCACAGCAAAAATGATTAAAACATTTACGGCTCCTACGTAAATAAGGAGCTGCGCAGCGGCTACAAAATGTGAGTTCGATAGAATATAGAATAAAGATATACAAACAAAAACCAATCCCAACGAAAAGGCAGAATAAATGGGATTGGGAAGTAATACTACTCCCAGACCCCCTAATATAAGACCCAATCCCAGAAAGACTAAAAGAAAATCATGTATTAGTCCAGGTAAATCCATTATATATAAAATAAGAGATAAATAAATCAAAATCTTTCATAACTTTATTGACCCGGTCAGGAAAAAGAGGTAACTCTACTTTTTTAGACTAGTTCTTAATTAATTCTTAATTAATTATTATTAAACTAGATCAAAACGAGTTCTTAAGTTTTTATTTCAGGCAAATTTAAAATTGTTCGAATTGTGTAATCGTCAATTACTGACATTGGTAACCGACCCAAAGCAATTTGATTATAATTCAATTCGTGACGATCATAAGTAGAAAGTTCATATTCTTCAGTCATTGATAAACAATTTGTTGGACAATACTCAACGCAATTACCACAAAATATACATATTCCGAAATCAATACTGTAATTAAGCAATCGTTTCTTTCTAATATCAGTTTCCAATTTCCAATCAACAACGGGTAGATCTATAGGACATACGCGAACACATACTTCACAAGCAATGCATTTATCAAATTCAAAGTGGATTCGGCCACGGAAACGCTCGGACGTGATCAATTTTTCGTAGGGGTATTGAATAGTTACAGGTAAACGATTCGCGTGTGATAAGGTAATCATGAAACCTTGACCAATATACCTTGCGGCTCGTACTGTTTGTTGGCCATAATTCATGAACTCAGTTACCATAGGGAACATATCGTGAATATCTATAAAAAATAGGATACTTGTTTCTTTCTCTTGTTTGAGACAAGTCGTGAATATAGAAGTCTTTTTTTTTTACAGTGAAAGAAGTTGGGAAGAAGTTGTTAATAATAGATTACCTAGAGAAATAGGTAAAAGAAATTTC